TGGTTCAAGGCGTAGCATTGGAACTGCTATGTAGACTTTTGTTTACCGAGGGTTCGAATCCCTCTCTTTCCGTACCTTCACCTAATCCACCAACGTTACCAACCGCAATGTATCAAATAACAATTGATACCATTATTCCAACAGTAAGACCTTTATTTGATAGAGATTCTTCCTAATTACTGTGGTATGGAAAATGCCGGAAAGAGTGGAAAAGAATGAAAATCTCACTGCTGATCCATTTGTGATACGTGAGTGGGAGAAAAATCCGGATCAAACCCCTTATTTACTTGACTTTGGCGAAAAAGGGGGGGCAAAATTGTCCGAAGCTTTGTTATTTTAGTTAGGTTCAAGTCTGACGAGAATAATATTCTACGACTAGCAACTCATTGATTTTCAAACCGATCCATTTACTATCTATTATTTGATTTACTAATCCTTTATATTGGGATGAGTGAAAAGTCAAATGTTTTGCCAATTCCTCGTGGGGGGATGAATCAATATAATTTTGAATCAAAGCTCTGGATCTTTGTTCATCTCTCGTAGTAATAATATCTCGGGGTTTGCAGCGATAACTTGGGATATCTACTATACGACCATTAACTAAAATATGTCTATGGTTAACTAATTGCCTGGCTCCAGGAATGGTCGAAGCCATACCCAATCGAAAAAGGATGTTATCCAAACGCATCTCAAGTAGTTGTAGTAAAACCTGCCCTGTTGACCCTTTGGCTTTTCCAGCTATACGAACATATCTAAGCAATTGTCGCTCTGTCAGACCATAATGAAAACGCAATTTTTGTTTTTCTTCTAGACGAATACGATATTGAGATCTTTTCCCGGAACGCGATTGGTTTCTAAGATCACTTCCCGGTCTAGGTCTTTTACTAGTTAGTCCCGGTAAAGCTCCCAGACGGCGTATTTTTTTGAAACGAGGCCCTCGGTAACGAGACATAAAGACTCCCCCCCCTTTTTTTTATTTATTTTATTGAAATTTCATTTTACAGAATAAACCTAAGTCAGACTGAACTAAACGATAAACGAAGATAAATCTACTGAAGTACTACAAAGAAGAATGATGAATTGTATCAATATCCGGATTATTTTGTATATATAGGAAGTTAAGGATCCTTTTCTTGATTTGTTCTGTAGAGATTTCACTGCTCCAATCAGTTTTTTATTCATAGTTGTAAGTTCCCACGACATAATAGATCGGTGACCCGGCATTTGTAAAAGAAAAAAGGGAGGAGTCTTTTCAATATTCCTTGATCTCAAGGAGACATTATCAATCATGGAAAAAATCGGACAAATAGAGAAAAGCCGGCTATCGGAATCGAACCGATGACCATCGCATTACAAATGCGATGCTCTAACCTCTGAGCTAAGCGGGCTCACATAACAGAAATAGTGCATAGGAATTCGGTAAACTACCGGAATCTTAACTATATAATAATTAATATTAATAGAATGAAGAATCGAATTCTATTCCATTAAAAATGATTAATTAATATCATAAGAATATTCTTATATATTATAATATAACTATAACTATATAGAATTTTTATTGAAAATTCGAGTTATTTATATTATCATTCTATGAATTCTTATTATATTTTCTATTATTATTAGATTMGAAATTTTATTATTAGAAATTTCTATTTATTTTATTTCGAATTTTTTTTCTTTAAATGCAAAATATTMCATTTGAAATAATTATATATAACTATATCCATATTAGTTATAGCAGATTCTATTAATTCTAAATTCTATTAGATTAGAGCGGATCGGTCCTAAGGAAAGGATAAGATAAGAATGCAATTCAGATCATAATGAGACATTCCTCTGGTTTCATTCGGAAAGGGAGGAGATAGGACGAAAAAAAAAAAGAAGAATGAATATCGACCGTTCCAGTATTCCCAACCGCGCGGGAAAAATGATAGGGAGAGAGACATGTATATGTGGGATATATCCATCCATATTGAATTGCAGATACATCAATGATAGAATCATTTCTGATTGGACCAAATACTGGCCCACCGATAGAGATGAAAGAAGATGGGTAAGAAATAGGAGCAGACACTTTTTCGATATAGGAATCAGTATCTAATGAATTCAAGGGTTCCAACATAAGAGGGGGGATCACAATGAGATCTCGGCCTCATAAGGGGGATATGGCGAAATTGGTAGACGCTACGGACTTGATTGGATTGAGCCTTGGTAGGGAAACCTACTAAGTGGTAACTTCCAAATTCAGAGAAACCCTGGAATTAAAAATGGGCAATCCTGAGCCAAATCCTGTGTTCAGAAAACAAGGGTTCAGAAAGCGAGAATCAAAAAAGGATAGGTGCAGAGACTCAATGGAAGCTGTTCTAACAAATGGAGTTGACTGCATTGGTAGAGGAATCGAATCCTTCTATCGAAACTACAGAAAAGATGACCCTGTATACATACGTATACATACTGAAATATCAAATAATTAATCACGACTCGAATCCTTATTTTT